CGGGTCTTCTTTTTCAGCCCCAATCACTCGATAATTTCCACAAGCACAAATTCCACTTTTTATAGGTCCAGAGATTCTTTCACAAAACAATCCATCTTTTTCCGGTTTATTGGTTTTGTAATGAAAAGTATACGGTTTTGTCACTTCACCAATTATCTCTCCATTAGGTAGTATTTTGGTAGCCCAAGCCCTTATTTGTTGAGGAGAAACTGGTCCAATTCGAAGTTGTTGATGTTTATACTGGTCGATCATAGAATAGAAATTCTGATTCATTCAGATCAAGCTTCCTTCCTATTAATCTGGAAATTCTTTTCAGATACGAGGAAATGATTCAGTTCCAGAGCCAAAGATCGTAGTTCTCGAACGAGCAATCGAAAGGATTCTGGAGCATCTTCGGGGTTAGGTACTGTTCCTCCAACAATTGTAGCACCGAGTACCTCTTGACGAGCTCTAATATGATCAGATTTATAAGTAAGCATCTCTTGTAAAATATGAGCAACACCAAATCCCTCTAGAGCCCAAACTTCCATTTCTCCTACTCGTTGTCCCCCTTGCTTGGCCCTTCCTCTAAGGGGTTGTTGTGTAACAAGTGCGTAATGCCCACTGGAACGCCCATGGATTTTATCATCAACTTGATGGATTAATTTCAAGATATAGGGTTTTCCTATTAGAACAGGTTGTTTAAAAGGATCCCCTGTTCTTCCATCAAATATTCTGCTTTTTCCCGGATACTCGGGTTCAAATACCCATGGATTTTTTGTTTGCTTACTGGCTGAATATAATTCAGAAAACACTAGTTTTCTCGAAGCCTCTTGTTCATATCTCTCATCAAAAGGTGCTATTCTATAATGTCTTTTTAGCAGATCCCCCGCTAACCCGAGCGAGCATTCAAATATCTGTCCTACATTCATTCGTGAGGGTACTCCTAATGGGTTGAAGACCATATCAACAGGTGTTCCATCTTGCAAATAGGGCATATCTTGCCTAGGCAAAATTTTGGAAATGATACCTTTATTCCCATGTCTTCCGGCTACTTTATCACCTACTCTGATTTCACGTTTTTGTGAAATATATACACGAATCATTTCTGGATTATAAATGGAACCACCCCTTTTCTGAATCCATCTCACATCAATAACTCGACCCCTTCCACCTATAGATAATTTTAGAGAAGTTTCTTTTGCAGTGGATACCTGAATGCCGAGTATGGCTCGTAATAATCTATCTTCCGGAGCATACGACGATTCGGTCGCTGTCTGAGGCGTTAATTTACCTACTAAAATATCACCTGTTTCTATCCAAGATCCAAGCATCACAATTCCATTTCTGTCTAAATTGCGGAGTAAGCGATCCTCTAAATGTGGTATTTCCTTAGTGATTCTTTCAGGACCTTGGCTTGTCACATGAGTCTGAATTTCATATTTCCGAATGTAAAAAGAAGTATAAATATCTTCATATACTAAACGTTCACTAATTAGTACTGCGTCTTCAGAATTGTAACCTTCCCATGGCATATGAGCTACTAATACGTTTTTTCCTAAAGCGAGTTCCCCACCAACTGTAGTCGCACCGTCTCCTAAAATTTGTCCCTTTTTAATGCATTTACCCCTCGGAACCCGAGGTTTTTGATGCATACATGTATTTTTGTTAGAACGTTGATACATAACTAATGGAATGCTCATAGTGTCTCCATTACTTGAGAAAATGATCTTGTGAGTATCAGTATAAATGATCTTTCCCTCCTGTTCGGCTATAGTTGAAACCCCAGAATCTAGAGCCGTTTGACGTTCCAGTCCAGTTCCAACAATACACTTTTCCGATCGAGAAAGCGGAACTGCTTGACGTTGCATATTAGAACTCATTAAAGCTCGATTTGCATCATTATGCTCAATAAAAGGAATGAGAGAAGCTCCAATGGAAAAATATTGGAAGGGAAAAATGCTTCTAAGATGAATCTGTTCCCATGCAATAGTTAGGAATTCTTGACGGTATCGAGCTGGCACAACCTGTTCTTCTTGAATACCCCGGTTCAAGGCCAAAGAATTTCCTGCTGCTACCATATAATATTCATCTCTACTTGGCGATAAATAAATCATCTGTGCCTTTTTTGATCTCTCAGATATTTCATAAAAGGGACTCTCTATAGATCCCCAATGACCAATCCTTACATGAATAGCTAAAGATCCAATAAGTCCAACATTGATTCCTTCAGACGTATCAATTGGGCAAATACGTCCATAGTGACTAGGATGGATATCTCGTATCCGAAAACTAGCAGTTCGCCCTGTCAACCCCCCAGGACCCAAATAACTCAACCTACGCCCATGAGCAATTTGGGTCAATGGATTAGTCCGATCCAAAACTTGAGATAAAGGGTGTAGGCCGAAAAACGATTCATAAGTGGTTGTTAATGAAGTTGAAGTTACCAAATTTTGAGGATTCGGTATCAATTTATGCCTGATTGCTCCACATATAGTTCCTCGAACCCCATTTTCTAAACGAACAAGAGCCAATCCGAATTGATCCTGTAACAGATCCGCTACAGAACGAATACGTTTATTTTTCAAGTGATTCATATCGTCAAGCGTACCCATTCCAAATTTCATTCGGATCAAATGATCCGCAGCAGCTAATACATCTCGTGGTAACAAAAATGTATTCTTCTGGGGTATATCAAGATTCAGTCTCTGGTTCGTATTTCGTCGACCAATCCTTCCTAATTCACATCTTTGTTGAAAAAATTTCTTTTGTAATTCCTTACATAAGGACTCAGAAAATACGGGATCCCCGCCTACACAAGCAAATTGTTGATAAAACTCCAAAATAGCATTTTCTTTTGACCCAATCTTTTTTTTTTCCTTATCATTTGAGAAAGACAAGAAAATTTCCGGGTAACAAACATTATCTAGAATTTCTCTTAGATTCGAACCCATAGCCGATAATAGAACTAGAATAGATATTTTTTGTTTCCTACTCACGCGCGCCCATATCCTCGCTTTTCTATCAATTTCTAATTCCAATCGTCCTCCCCAATCTGATATTATAGTACTGGTATAAACAGAAATTCCGTTATGGTCTAATTCTGAACGGTAGTAAACACCGGGATTTTGCAATATTTGATTGATTACAATTCTGTATATTCCATTTATTATAGAAGTTCCCAACGAATTCATTAAAGGAATGTTTCCAATAAAAATGGTTTGTTTTTGCATAGCTCTACTCGTTTTCCAAATTAATACCGCGGGTACATATAATTCAGAAGAATATGTGAGTGATTCATACACAGCATCTCTTTCTTTTATCAAGGGTTCTACCAATTGATATGTTTCCACAAATAATTGAAATTCAATTTCTTGATCTGTATCTTCAATTTTTGGAAACTTATGAAGTTCTTCCATCAAGCCCTGATTAATGAACCTACAAAATCCCTCAAATTGGATCTGATTAAATCCAGGTATTGTGTACATTCCCTCATTTCCATCCCGAATCATCTTAATCTTAAGTTTCCTCTTTATCGAAAAATTCCTCACTCTTCATCGAGCCATACAAATCGATCTAGAAATGATGGAATGCATATTTTGTTTACTGAATCACATAAAATTTTAGCCAACTCCATACATTTATTTTATTCATCCGTATGAAGTGAAAGGAGACGAAGGAATTAAGAATATTTTTGACGCAAGTTCGAATTTGCGACAGGTACAAATGGAAATGAGTTGATAAAACATTCCGGAAAAAATCCTGTCACTTACCTTACAAACATTTATAGAGTCTTGTTTAGAATATCTAAATTGATCCCATTTTACCTATGTTGATATTAGGATCAATAGGTTGGGTAGCAAAAAAAGAAATGGATTCAGAATTTAATCTACTTTTTATGATTGATATGAATTGAATACAATAAAGACAGAATAATTGGGGGTAGGATAGAGCTTTTTAGCACACTTAATTCATTTCATTTTTTAATGTGAAAAAAAAAGAATTCCAATTTCCTTTACAGATTCTTTTTTTCCTAGTAGAATTTCGAGAATACGATTGAATTGTATAATAAAAATAGTATAGTATTTATTAGACGTATGTCGATATAGTTATCTAGCTATCTTCATATCCGTATCCTTGATATTGTAGTTTTATTTTTTTGAGCAACCTAAACATAGATGGGATCACACTATGATTACAATTCCCATTTTTTATTCAATATATTTATTCAATGAAAAATTCAAGCACGTCGGTTTTTTTTCTTTTCTATAGGGATATGTGCATAAGAGGGAGACTCCACTCGATATGATATCTGTGTCATAATTTCTGTTCTGGGGTTTACATATACACATATATATTGTTATAATGGAAATTGAAAATGATCTATTATTCAAAATAATTTATACTGATTAGTCGTAAATCGATTTGCTTTTTTTCTTATACAATTAAGGAAACACGGTTTGTCCTGAATTTTTCAATCTCTGACCGGAAATCCATTTTTCTTTTTTTTCAATAGAAAGAAAGGAAGTTTTTAAGTGGTATGTGTGTTTTGAGATACAATCAATCGAAGAGAATAATCTAAACGAGATTCAATAAAGAATAGAGATTCATTTTTTGAAAGGAAAGGGAATTAAGTATAATGGGATTCAAGATCCAAATAAAAAGGGGTGAGGGGTTCTCAGTAATTTCCTAAAGAATTAATAATAGAATTTTAATAATAGAATATGGATAATATTTTTATTCATTTTGGATCAGATTTGGCGGCATGGCCAAGTGGTAAGGCGGGGGACTGCAAATCCTTTATCCCCAGTTCAAATCTGGGTGTCGCCTAATCAACAAAAAACTTGGAATTTCTTATCCTATTAATTTAATTGTTCGACGAATTCTTGACCCGCAGAAGCAGGAACAAAAGACTAGGCCCGTTGATACTTGATTTTTAGAATACATAGATTCTCTAAAAAACTGTCCATTTAATGATACCAACCAATAGGGATGAAACAATGTTCGCTTATTAATGATTG